CTGTTGATAGTAGGAGAATTCAGTTATTTGTAATTTAACAATATAAATAATGTTGGTTTGAGGGGTTTTATGCTGTGTGATTTATTGTTTTTTTAATGATGCATTGGGCAGTGGAGTTACTCTAATAAAAATGATATAAACAACAATATATATATACTAAACAAAACGTTTTTACGATTTGTAGGTTTTTATGCGGTAGTTTTAGTTTAATTTAGTTTTTAAAAAATGATTTAAAAAAATAAAAAAATAAAGAAAAATTTGTGGAGAATCTCCTAGTTTTGTTAGGAAAATAGAGGAAGTGAAAATTTGTAAAAATATGTCCGACAAGCATTCACTAAATAGCACCATTTACCGGGGAGGGTGGAAGGGCCATAACCAAATGCGATCCAAAGTGCATCAGTGTCAAGATGATTCCCCATACACGCAAACCGTCTCATCGAGGGACACTAGAAGACTAGAATAGGACGCAACGCAGGAGTAGTCCAGGCTTCACTTGAATAGCACTCCGCACCCGCACTGTGAAGGGCAACCTGTGAAGAAGCCCCAGAAAAAAGAGGAACCAACAGCAATGAAGAGATAAGATGCCGCGATCACGGACTAAAGAGGGGAGAATAATGCACAGATGACTTCGTGAAAAGTGAGGAGTTCAGGAGTTAAGCATGGGATGTTCCTGACCGAGGAACCAGAGGCGCAAAAGAGCAAGAGGGGCGAGGGGTGTAGGGGGAAAGAATGGGCCTGAAGCTAGTCATGAGGTACATTACGGGCAGGGGATGGTGATCTCTCGTGAGGTGTACGATCAATAAATCCATCTGATACGACGAGCATAACCAGATGGGGAGAAGCAGGTATATATAGTTATGTCCTACAAGCATTCATATATATGGTGCCTTGGGGGTGGGGAATCTATTTTAGGGGAAAGTGAGATCTATGACCGGAAGACATTACAGGAATGTTGCATGGGAGAAATGTGGATAAGGTGTTATGTCCGACTACATATAATGGGTTTAGTACCTATATAATATATAGTACCGGTACCATAATGTATGTGGTATATAAATATATGCACGACGTACATAGTATACCCCTCCGGGGGGGAAAGGGGGGGCACACTAGGTAGGGGGGTTAGGTTAAAAAAGTGTTGTTCCTGTAGTTGAGAACAACAATGGCTTTTCAAGCCGTAGTCCTTGGGTTTAATCCAAGCGGGAATATATGACTTATTTTGTGATTACTCTTGGGGTTTGTTTTATGTTGGGGGTTTTAGCTGTAGCTTCTAATCCCTCTCCTTATTATGGTGTGGTGGGGTTAGTGTTAGCGTCTGTGGTGGGATGTGGGTGATTAGTGAATTTGGGTGTCTCTTTTATTTCTTTAGCATTGTTTATGATTTATCTAGGAGGTATGCTGGTGGTTTTTGTTTATTCGGTCTCCTTAGCGGCGGATCCTTATCCTGAGGCTTGAGGGGATTGGCGGGTAGTGGGATATGGGTTGGGTTTTGTTTCTGTTGTTTGTGTGGGAGCAGTTTTGGGAGGTTTTGTTGATTTTTGGAAGGTTGGGGTGACTACTATTGATGGTGGGGGGGTGTCTTTTGTTCGGTTAGATATAAGTGGGGTGGCGGTGTTTTATTCGTGGGGTGTTGGTCTATTTTTAGTGGCAGGGTGAGGTTTGTTATTGGCGTTGTTTGTTGTGTTGGAGCTTGTGCGTGGGTTGTCTCGGGGGGCGATTCGGGCGGTTTAGGGTTTTCAGAAAATAGTTTATTTGAAAACATCAGCTTTGGGAGCTGGGGAAAAAGGTTTTAATCCTTTTTTTCTGAGTTACTCTAAGAAGGGTGGAATCTTCAGTTTTTGGTTTACAAGACCAATGTTTTTCATAAACTATTAGAGTATCTAGTGGTTGAGTATTTTGTTTTCTAGTGTTCCGATTAAGGGGAAGAGGAGGAGTAGAATGGTGAAGTACGAGAGTGAGGCAATTTGTCCAATAAGGATAAATGGGTGTTCTACTGGCTGACTTCCCACTCAAGTCAGGACAAGGAGGTTGGCCACAAGGAGTCAGAATAGAATTTGGGAAAATGGGCGGAATGTTATAGTTCGTTGTTTGGACTTGTGGAGGAACGGGATAAGGAGGAGAATTAGTACTGATGCTGCTAGGGCCAGGACGCCTCCGAGTTTGTTGGGGATTGAGCGTAAGATGGCGTAGGCAAATAGAAAGTACCATTCTGGTTTAATGTGGGGAGGGGTTACTAGTGGGTTTGCTGGGGTAAAGTTTTCTGGGTCCCCTAGGAAGTTGGGTGAGAATAGGGCTAATGTGAGGAGGGGGGTAAGTATAAGTGCGAAGCCTAGGATGTCTTTGAGGGAATAGTATGGGTGGAATGGAATTTTGTCGGAGTTAGATGAAATGCCCAGTGGATTATTTGAGCCTGATTCGTGTAGGAATATGAGGTGGATAGCGGTGAGTCCTGCGATTACAAAGGGGAGGAGGAAATGTAGGGCGAAGAATCGGGTAAGGGTTGGGTTGTCAACTGAGAATCCGCCTCAGGCTCATTCTACTAAGGTTTGTCCGATGTAGGGGATTGCTGAGAATAGGTTTGTGATGACGGTGGCTCCTCAGAATGATATTTGTCCTCATGGGAGGACATATCCCACGAAGGCAGTTGCTATGAGTGTGAGAAGTAGGATTACTCCTGTGTTTCAGGTTTCTTTGTATAGATAGGAGCCGTAGTAAAGGCCACGCCCGATGTGAAGGAAAATGCAGATAAAGAAGAATGAAGCGCCGTTTGCATGGAGATTACGGATAAGTCAGCCGTATTGGACGTTTCGGCATGTGTGGGCTACTGAAGAGAATGCGAGTGAGGTGTCTGCGGTGTAGTGCATGGCCAATAGGAGGCCGGTGAGGATTTGGGTGGTAAGACATACTGCTAGTAGGGAGCCAAAATTTCATCAAGCAGAGATGTTGGACGGGGCGGGGAGGTCAATTAGGGAGTTGTTGATTATTTTTAGAAGGGGGTGTGATTTTCGGATGTTGGGTGCCATTATTTTATTTTTGGGTGAGGAGGATTGTTATGAGGATTGTAAGGGCAAATGATCCTAGGTAGGATTTGATTAGGCCTGTGTGGAGTGAAGTTGAGGTCTTGCTTATGATGAGGTTAAGATTAGCAAGGCCTTCGGGGCCCATTTTTTTATACCATGCTATGTCAATTAGGTGGGAGGCAATTTTTTGTCCGGTGTGAAGGACGATTGTGGGTTGGATTCGATGGGTTAGGAGGTTGAAATAGCCTAGTAGGGAGGAGAAGTTTGTGAAGGGGTTTTGTTTTGGGGAAGTGAGTGTGTGTGTTGTGCTTGAGAGTTCTAGGGCTAGGATAATTCCTAAGGTTGTGATGATAATAGCAGTGGTTTTTGTGATGAGTGGTATGGTTATTGGAGGTGTTTTTGAGGGGAGTATAAGGGATGAGATTAGTAGACCTGCTATGATGCTTCCTAGGGCTAATCGTATGATTGGGAGGATAGCTGAAGGTGTGTTTTCGTTGATTGGGGTGATTGTTATGGTTCGGTTATATCCTGTTTGGACTAGAAGGGTTATGCGTAAACTATAGGTTGCGGTGAAAGATGTGGCTAGGAGTGTAAGTAGGAGGGCTCAGGTGTTGATATATGAGGTATTTAGGCTTTCGATGATTAGGTCTTTTGAGTAAAAGCCGGCTAGAAATGGGGTGCCCATGAGGGCAAGGTTGCCAATGGTTAGGCAAGAGGTAGTTATTGGGAGGGTTTTTTGTAGGCCTCCTATTTTACGGATATCCTGTTCGCCATTAAGGCAGTGGATAATCAGGCCGGAGCACAGGAATAATATGGCTTTAAAGAAGGCATGCGTTGAAATGTGGAGAAAGGCTAGTTGGGGGAGGTCAAGTCCAATGGTGACTATTATGAGACCTAGTTGGCTTGAGGTGGAGAAAGCAATGATTTTTTTGATGTCATTTTGGGTAAGGGCGCAGATGGCGGCAAATAGTGTGGATAGAGCACCTAAGCATAGGCATGTGGTTAAGGCAGTTTTGTTTGAGGACAGGATGGGGTGAGTTCGAATGAGTAAGAAGATTCCGGCAACTACTATGGTGCTTGAATGAAGTAAGGCGGAGACTGGAGTTGGACCTTCTATTGCTGCTGGGAGCCAGGGGTGGAGGCCGAATTGGGCTGATTTTCCTGTAGCTGCTAGAATTAGGCCGAGGAGAGGGAGGGTGGGTGTTTGGTTTGGTAGGATGGTTTGTTGGATTTCTCAGGTGTTTATAGTTGAGGCGAGTCATGCTATGCTTAGGATAAGACCAATGTCTCCGATTCGGTTATAGATTATTGCTTGTAGTGCGGCTGTATTGGCTTCGGCTCGCCCCTGCCATCAGCCAATAAGAAGGAATGACATGATACCTACTCCTTCTCATCCGATGAACAGAAGGAATATGTTATTTGCGATAGTTAATGTTAGTATGGCGATAAGGAAGATAAGGAGGAAGGTGAAGAATTTTGTGATAAATGGTTCGGAGGCCATATATCATGTTGCGAATTCTAGGATAGACCAGGTAACAAATAATGCGATGGGAAAGAATATTGTGGAGTACAGATCTATTTTGAGGGAGATTGGGATTTTGAAGTTTTGAATGGGATATCATTCTCAGAAGATGACAATATTTTCTATTCCCGAGTAGATAAAGATGGTTGATGGGATAAGGCTAATTAGGAAGGCGGTTTTAATGGTTTTGGTAATTGATTGTGGGGAGTTCTTGAGGTTGAGTAGAGGAGGTAGGATGATTGGGGTGAGGAGGGTAAGTAAAATTAGTAGTATGGATGTGTTTAGGAGTAGGGTTATTTTCATTACTTTTACTTGGAGTTGCACCAAGATGAGTGGCTCCTAAGACCAATGGATTACTTTTATCCTTTAAAAGTTGAAGGGGCCGGGGTTTAAAGCCCGGATGCAGGAATTAGCAGTTCTTGCTGGTTTGACCCACCCCTCGGCAAATAAGGAGGTTTGAACTTCTATTTTTAGAATCACAATCTAATGTTTGAGTTAAACTATATTTGCATATGGGGGTTCCTGAAATTAGTTCTGGTTTGAGGATTAGGGCTAGTATTGGGGCGATGTGGAGTGTTATGAGGAGGTGTTCTCGTGTGCTTGAGTTTTGAGCTGCTGTAATGTGGGTTGGTAGAGTCCCTCGTTGAGTGGAAAGTAGTATGTAGAGGGTGTAAGAAGCAGTCAATAGTGTTGCGATTCCGGTTAGGAAAATTGTAGGGGAGGATCAGTTGAAAAGGGCAATTATAATAGTTAGTTCTGCTATTAGATTGGTTGTTGGGGGCAGGGCTATATTGGTTAAGTTAGCTAATAGTCATCAGAGGGACATTAGAGGTAAAATGGGTTGTAGGCCTCGTGTGAGGATGAGAATGCGGCTGTGTGTTCGTTCATAGTTAGTGTTTGCTAGACAGAATAGGAGGGATGATGTAAGTCCGTGGGAGATTATGAGAATTATTGCCCCTGAGAATGACCATTGGGTTTGGATTATGCTTGCGGCGATTACTAATCCTATGTGACTTACAGATGAGTAGGCAATGAGAGATTTTAGGTCCGTTTGGCGCAGGCAAATGGAGCTGGTTATTAGGGCACCCCATAGGGATAAAGTAAGGAATGGATAATGGAGGAGGTTATATAGGGGTTGTATTAGTAGAGTTGTTCGTATAATACCATATCCACCTAGTTTGAGTAGTAGGGCGGCAAGTAATATGGAGCCTGCAATTGGTGCCTCTACGTGGGCTTTAGGTAATCATAAGTGAAGACCATAGAGAGGTGCTTTAACTATAAATGCTATTAAGAGGGCTAGGCTAGATAGTAAGGTTGTTCATGAGGTTGATGGGTTTGGGTGAGTTAGTTTGAGGATGGGTAAGTGGAGTGTTCCTACTTCTGAGTGGAGGTGGAGAAAGGATACCAGTAGGGGTAGTGAGCTGATTAGGGTGTAAAATAGGAGATAAATGCCTGCGCTGAGTCGTTCGGGTTGATTTCCTCAACGTGTGATTAAGATTAGGGTTGGAATTAGTGTTGCCTCAAATGAAATATAGAATAATATAAGTTCTGTTGTTGAGAAGGCTAAAATGATAAATGGTTGGATAATGATTAGGGTGGTGATAAATATTTGCTTACGAATATAGGGCTCGTGCTGTAGGTGGTTTTGGCTGGCTAAAATTATGAGAGGAAGGAATCAGCAGGATAGGACTAGTAATGGGGCTGAGATTTGATCTGTGCCTGTTCAGGGGGTAAGGTTTTTTAGAGGGTAATATGATGGGGTCAGTCAGTGCAGGCTAATCAAGGAGATTATGAGGCTGTATATTGTAGTGTTAGTCCACATGAATTTTGCTGGAGATAGCAGGGCAGTTGGTAGGAGTATGGCTGTTGGTAGAATGATTTTTAACATTGTAAGAGGTTGAGGTTATGTAAGTGATCAGAGCCGTGGGTTCGGGTTGAGGCTACTAATATGGCTAGGCCGGTGCCAGCTTCGCATGCTGAAAAAGCTAATATTAGGATCGGTACGAGGGTAAATGATGGGGTTTGGTTTTCTACGGATCAGACCGAGAGAGGGATAAATATAGATAATATTATGCTCTCTAGGCATAGGAGGGCGGAGATAAGGTGGGTTCGGTGAAATGCTAATCCTAGGCTACTGAATGTAAATGCGGAGTAAAAGCTGAAATGTAAAGGAGACATAAGAAAGTTATAGGGGCTATCTATAATTTGCTGGGTCGAAACCAGCTGTCTTGGTTAGACTAACTTTCTGTTACTCTGCTCATTCTAGGCCCCCTTGAGTTCATTCGTAGATGAGGCCTAATGTGAGGAGGAAAATGATGGTGGTAGCTCAAGTAAGTGTTGTGATGGGTGATTGGAGTTGGATGGCTCATGGGAGGGGAAGGAGCAGGGCGATTTCTAGGTCGAACAGGAGGAATAAGATGGCTACTGAGGAAGAATCGAATTGAGAATGGAAGTCGGGCTGAGCCTAGGGGGTCAAATCCGCATTCGTACGGTGATAGCTTTTCTGTATCGGGGGCTATTTGGGCGAGTCAGAAGTTTAGGGTAGTTAGTACACCGCTAAGGATGAAGGACAAGGATAGTATGAATGTAAGGGTGTTCATTGCTCTTCTCTGGATTATTACCAGATCTTAGAGATTGGAAGTCAATTGTACTTGGTATACTAGAAGAGCAGGATCCTCATCAGTATATTGATATATATAGGAAGAGTCAGACGATATCTACGAAGTGTCAGTATCAGGCTGCTGCTTCAAATCCGAAGTGATGGTTTGATGTGAAGTGGAATTTGATTAGTCGTAAGAGGCAGACTGTTAGGAAGGATGAGCCGATGATTACGTGTAGGCCGTGAAATCCTGTAGCGACAAAGAAGGTAGAGCCGTAAACACTATCAGCAATTGAAAATGAGGCTTCATGGTATTCTATGGCTTGGAGGGCAGTAAAGTAGAAGCCTAGGATAATGGTAAGGGTAAGTGCATGAATGGCCTGTTTTCGGTTCCCCTCTGTGATACCATGATGAGCTCATGTTACAGTAACACCAGAGGCTAGGAGGATAGCTGTATTTAGGAGTGGGACTTCGAGGGGATTGAGGGGTTTAATTCCTGTTGGTGGTCATTGTCCTCCTAGCTCTGGGGTGGGAGCTAAGCTTGAGTGGAAGAAAGCTCAGAAGAAGCCTAAAAAGAAGAAGGCCTCTGATGTAATGAATAGGATTATGCCGTATCGAAGGCCTTTTTGGACGGTCGGAGTATGGTGGCCTTGGAAGGTACTTTCTCGAATGATATCTCGTCATCATTGTAATATTACTAAGAGTATGGAGAAGAGGCCTATTGCTAGTAAGGTAGATGAGTTATAATGGAACCATATGATTAGGCCGGAGGTGGTGAGTAGTGCTGCAGCTGCACCGAAGATGGGTCATGGGCTTGGGTCAACTATGTGGTAGGAATGTGCTTGGTGTGCCATTAGATATTTTCTTGTAAATACAAACTTAGAAGGAGGACAAAAACATAGGCTTGGATCATGGCTACTGCTACTTCTAAGATAGTTAGTAGAAATAAGATGAGTGCTGTTAAGGCGGAGATTGATGGTATTACTGGTAGAAGGGTGATTGTGGCTGTAGAAATTAGTTGGATGAGTAGATGCCCAGCTGTGAGGTTGGCTGTTAGGCGTACTCCTAGGGCTAGAGGTCGGATGAGGAGGCTGGTTGTCTCGATTATAATTAAGGCTGGAATTAGTGGTGTAGGTGTTCCTTCAGGGAGAAGGTGGCCTAAGGAGGTGGAGGGTTGATTTCGTAGGCCTGTTAGTAGGGTGGCAAGCCATAGTGGTAGGGCTAGGGCTATGTTTATTGATAGCTGGGTGGTAGGGGTAAAGGTATATGGAAGAAGGCCAAGTAGGTTAATGAAGAGAAGTAGGAGGATTAGGGATGTTAATAGAAGGGCTCATTTGTGGCCTGCTTTGTTTAGGGGGGTTATTAGTTGTTTTGTAATTAGGCGAATGAATCAGAGTTGTAAAGTGGAAAGACGGTTATTGACCCACCGATGTCCTGGAGAGGGGAGTAGGAGGGCCGGGAGAAGAAGGGATGGTAGGATTAGTGGGATCCCTAGGAAGTAAGGGCTTGAGAATTGGTCGAAAAAGCTTAGGTTCATGGTCAGATTCAAGGAGTGGGTTTTGTTGTTGTGATTTTGTTTGTGGGGTTGTTTGTTGAGGTGAATGAGAGAAGTTTCGGTTGAATAAGCAATGAGAAGGTGAACCAAGTTAGGAGTATGATGGCGAATCATGGGTTAGGATTGAGTTGGGGCATATCATTAAGGAGGGAGGGAGTCCTCTTTCTCTAGCTTAAAAGGCTAGTGCTTGTCCATAGCTTCTTAATGGTTAGGATGATAGAAGGGAGGATCAGGTTTCAAAGTGTTTTAGGGGTGTTGATTCTACTACAATAGGCATGAAACTGTGGTTAGCTCCACAGATTTCTGAACATTGGCCGTAGAATACTCCTGGTCGGGTGGTAATGAAGGAGGTTTGGTTTAGTCGTCCTGGGATTGCGTCAGTTTTTACTCCAAGGGTTGGGACAGCTCATGAGTGGAGAACATCATCGGCAGTGATGATTATTCGGATGGGGGATTCTATGGGGATTACGATACGGTGATCAACTTCTAATAGGCGAAAGTGGCCTTGGGGGAGGTCTGTTGTTGGGATTATATAGGAGTCAAAGGAGAGATCCTTGAAGTCTGTGTACTCGTAGGTTCAGTATCACTGGTGGCCGATGGCTTTTAGGGTGAGGTCGGGTTCATCAATTTCATCTATTATATAGAGGATTTGTAGAGAGGGAAGGGCAAGGAGGACTAGGACGATGGCTGGTAGAATGGTTCAGATCAATTCAATTTCTTGAGCATCTACAGTATTTGATGATAGTTTATTGGTTAATATAAGGGTGAGGAGATATAGTACTAGGCTACAGATTGCTAGGGCTACTATCAGGGCGTGGTCATGAAATTCTACAAGTTCTTCTATGATGGGGGATGAGGCGTCTTGAAATCCTAGTTGAGAGTGATTTGCCATATGAGGTGTACAGGGTTTGCACCTGTGATTTAGTCTTGACAAGTCTATGTAATTAGTTTACTAACACCTCATAAGAAAGAAGCATTAAGTGGTTTGATGCGGTTGGCTTGAAACCAGCATGTGAGGGTTCGATTCCTTCCTTTCTTGTACTTGGACGAAGGCTGGTTCCTCGAAGGTGTGGTATGGGGGTGGGCATCCATGGATTCATTCGATGTTAGTTGAAGGAAGTTCGGGTTGAAGAACTTTACGTTTAGCTGAGAAGGCTTCTCAGACGATGAATATTAGCATAATCACAGCTGTCATTGAGATTAGGGAGCCGATTGAGGAGAGTGTGTTTCATAGGGTGTAAGCGTCTGGGTAGTCCGAGTATCGTCGGGGCATGCCGGCCAGGCCTAGAAAGTGTTGTGGGAAGAAGGTTAGATTTACTCCTGTAAATATCACTCCAAAGTGTGCTTTAGTTCATGTGGGATGAAGGGTGAAGCCTGTAAATAGGGGGAATCAGTGGGTGAATCCTGCTAAGATGGCAAAGACTGCTCCTATTGAGAGAACATAGTGGAAGTGAGCAACTACGTAGTAGGTGTCATGGAGGGCAATGTCCAGTGATGAATTAGCGAGGACAATTCCGGTTAGTCCCCCAATAGTGAATAGGAAGATGAACCCAAGAGCTCAAAGTATAGGTGGGTCTCATTTGATTGTCCCTCCATGAAGGGTAGCAAGTCAGCTAAAGACTTTAATGCCAGTTGGGATGGCGATGATTATGGTAGCTGATGTGAAGTAGGCTCGGGTGTCTACATCTATTCCTACTGTAAATATGTGATGGGCTCATACAATGAAGCCTAGGAATCCGATTGATAGTATTGCTCACACTATTCCTATATACCCGAAAGGTTCTTTCTTCCCGGCATAATATGCTACTACGTGGGAGATTATTCCAAAGCCTGGAAGGATGAGGATATAGACTTCTGGGTGTCCGAAGAATCAGAATAAGTGCTGGTACAGGACTGGGTCTCCTCCTCCTGCTGGGTCGAAGAATGTAGTGTTTAGGTTGCGATCGGTGAGTAATATTGTAATTCCGGCAGCTAGGACGGGCAGAGAGAGTAGTAAAAGAATGGCAGTAATGAGGACAGATCATACGAATAGGGGTGTTTGGTATTGTGATAGTGTGGGAGGTTTTATATTAATAATGGTAGTAATGAAGTTAATAGCCCCTAAGATGGATGATACGCCTGCTAGGTGGAGGGAGAAGATAGCTAGGTCTACTGATGCACCAGCGTGGGCGAGGTTACCGGCTAGGGGAGGATAAACAGTTCATCCAGTACCAGCTCCAGCTTCTACAGTGGATGAGGCTAGTAAAAGAAGGAAAGATGGTGGAAGGAGTCAGAAGCTTATGTTATTTATGCGTGGGAATGCTATGTCTGGGGCACCAATTATAAGGGGAACTAATCAATTTCCGAAGCCTCCGATCATGATAGGCATGACTATAAAGAAGATTATGACGAAGGCATGGGCTGTTACGATTACGTTATAGATTTGGTCGTCTCCTAGGAGTGTTCCTGGTTGTCCCAGTTCTGCACGGATTAACAGGCTTAGTGCTGTACCGACTATGCCTGCTCATGTGCCGAAAATTAGGTAAAGAGTGCCAATGTCTTTATGGTTAGTTGAGAATAGTCATCGGTTGATGAAGGTCACAGGTAAGATGGCTGAATGTTAAAGCGTTAGGCTGTAGTCCTTTTCACAGAGGTTCAATTCCTCTTCTTATCGACCCTGTAGTGAAGTTCATGGTGAGTTGCAAACTCATTGATGCGCATTAAGGTGTGCCGGGGTCTTATGGGCAGAAGCCAATGGGTTATGGCGTCTAGCTGTTAACTAGAACTGTATGGGATCGAGGCCCATCTGCCTAGGGTGAAGGCTTTAGCTTAATTAAAGCATCTGACTTGCACTCAGGAGATACAGGTTAATGTCCTGTTAGTCTTAGTAGGGCAGAAACTAAGAGAGTTTAACTCTTATTTAAGGCTTTGAAGGCCTTTGGTTTAGGCGGCGGTTTAATCCTAAGTTTCTAAAATATAGTGATTATCAAGGGGGATAGGGGCAGGAGGGAAGTTGATAAGGAGGATAAAATGGCTGTTGGGGTATTTAGTGTTTTGTTAGTGCGCCAGAGTTTCATGTGATTTGATGAGTTTGGGGGGAGTGTGATTGTTGAATGATATGCAAGGCGGAGGTAAAAAAATAAGCTTAAGAGTGATAGTAGGGCAATAATTGTAGCTGTGGGGGTTATTTCTTGTTTAGTGAGTTCTTGAATGATAAATCATTTAGGCATAAAACCTGTTAGTGGTGGGAGGCCTGCTAAGGATAAGAGAGTTAATATTACAGTCGCATTTAGTATTGGTGTTTTTGTCCATGAGATAAGTATCGTTGATAGTTTGAGGACTTTAATTTGGGTTAGTGAAAGGAATACAGTTGCTGTTATTACTGTGTAGAGGGCAAAAGTGAGGAGGGTGAGATGAGGGTTGTAGGTAATGATAATAGTTATTCAGCCTAGGTGGGAAATGGATGAGAAAGCTAGGATTTTTCGTGTTTGTGTTTGGTTTAAGCCCATTCAACCCCCCATTAATGCTGAAAGGATTGCTAGGGTAGTTAGTAGGGTGGGGTTGAGAGATTGTGATGATATAAGGAGAAGGGTGATGGGGGGAAGTTTCATGAGGGTTGAAAGTAGCAGGGCAGTGATTATTGAGGAGCCTTGGAGGACTTCGGGGAATCAAAAATGGAAAGGGACTAGTCCTAATTTGATTGCGATTGCTATTGTTAATAGTAGGCAGGATGTGGGATGACTAAGTTGTGTGATATCTCATTGACCGGTAGATCAAGCATTAGTTAAGCTTGAAAATAGAACTAGGGCTGATGCAGTTGATTGGGTGAGGAAGTATTTGATTGTAGCTTCGATTGCTCGGGGGTGATGAGATTTAGAGATGAGGGGAATGATGGCCAGGGTATTGATTTCTAGGCCTGTTCAGGCTAGGATTCAATGATTGCTAGAAATGGTAATGCTAGATCCTACAACTAGACTCAAAGTGCAAATCAGTTTTGCGTGGGGGTTCATTAGTAGGGGAAGGGGTTGGACCATCGTTTTCGGGGTATGGGCCCGATAGCTTAGTTAGCTGACCCTACTAGAAAATAATATAGAGGGAGTATGAAGAGTTTTGATCTCTTCTGTGTAGGTTCGATTCCTACTTTTCTAAGTTTTGAGGCAATGAGAGGGTTGTTATACCTCTATGTTCACTTTATCATAGTGATCCTTTGACTGTTCGGGCACATTGCCTTAGATGGGGGGGAGGCCAGCGTAGCTAATTGGTATGCTGGTATGCCAGAGACATAGGGCTAGGGTTAAGGGTAGGAAGTTTTTTCATAAGAGGTGCATTAGTTGGTCATAGCGAAATCGTGGATATGAGGCTCGGATCCATAGAAATGAGGATGAGAGGAGGAGGACTTTTGTGGCTAATGCAATGGAGAAAAGTTCGGATGGGAGGTTTAGGAAGCTTGGGTTGAGGAAAAGAATAGTTGTTAGTGTATTTATGAATATAATGTTGGCGTATTCAGCTAGGAAGAACAAGGCAAATGGTCCGGCAGCATATTCAACGTTAAATCCTGAGACAAGTTCTGATTCTCCTTCTGTGAGGTCAAATGGGGCTCGGTTAGTTTCGGCGAGGGTAGAAATAAATCATATTATTGTTAGAGGTCATGAGGGAAAAATGAGGTAGATGGGTTCTTGGGTAATAGCTAGAGTAGTCAGGGTATAGTTCCCGCTTAGTATAATTGTGGCTAGAAGGATGATGGCCAGGGTGACTTCGTATGAGATTGTTTGGGCGACGGCCCGTAAGGCTCCAATTAGGGCGTATTTGGAGTTTGAAGCTCATCCTGATCATAAGAGTGAGTAAACAGTTAAGCTTGATATAGCTAGGAGGAACAGTAGTCCCAGGTTTAGGTCTGCGAGGGGAAAGGGTAAGGGGAGGGGAGTTCAAATGGTGAGGGCTAGGAGGAGGGCTAAGATGGGTGTTATAATGAAGAGGAAGGGAGAGGATGTGGATGGGCGGATAGGTTCTTTGATGAAGAGTTTTACTCCATCTGCGATGGGTTGGAGTAGACCAAAAGGGCCCACAATGTTTGGGCCCTTTCGGGCCTGCATGTAGCTAAGGATTTTTCGTTCTACAAGTGTTAGGAAGGCCACGGCGATTAGGATTGGAAGAACATAGGATAGAGTTATAGTTAATAGGTTTATTAGGGTAGGTGAGGTCATGTTGGGGGGGGGGGGGCTAGGGAGAGGATTTGAACCTCTGGATAAAGGGCTTAAGCCTTTTGCATTTGCCAAGCTCTGCCACGCTAGCTGTTCCTTTTCTAGGAATTGGGTGTGTATTAGAGGCTTTTTAGCAATTAAGTTGCATTCATTGCTTGTAAGACTAGGGTGTGTCTTGTGACATTGGCCCTACTTCTCCGGTCCTTTCGTACTAGGAGGAGTCTATTCATAGATAGAAACCGACCTGGATTGCTCCGGTCTGAACTCAGATCACGTAGGACTGTTAATCGTTGAACAAACGAACCCTTAATAGCGGCTGCACCATTAGGTTGTCCTGATCCAACATCGAGGTCGTAAACCTCCTTGTCGATATGGGCTCTTGAAGGAGATTGCGCTGTTATCCCTGGGGTAGCTTGGTTCATTGGTCAATTGTATTGGGTCTGGAATACTGTTAGTACTTTGATGGGTGGGTCTTAGTGAAGAGTGGTGGTCTACAGGTTTGGAGGATTTATTCTTCTCCAAGGTCGCCCCAACCGAAAAATGTCGACCAAATGTCTTATGGGGGTGAGTCCAGTGGATGGTCTAGGTGGAGGAGTGGTCGTTATTTTTAAGTTCCACAGGGTCTTCTCGTCTTATGATCACATTCTCGTTTTTGCACGGGAATACTAATTTCACTGATTACTTGCAAGAGACAGTTAAGACCTCGTTTAGCCTTTCATACAAGTCTCAATTTATGGGACAATTGATTGCGCTACCTTCGCACGGTTAGGATACCGCGGCCGTTGAACTTTGGGGTCACTGGGCAGGCATCACCTTCAATACTTGTTGCTAGCTGAAGGCTATGTTTTTGGTAAACAGTCGGGTCTTTGGTTTGCCGAGTTCCTTTTGCAGGTTTTAATCATCTAATATTGGCGCTCCTGAGTCGGGTTAACAGACTGGGTTGAATATTCATTCTTGTTGGAGTAGAGATATAAGTTGTTCTGTTAATAATATATTAATGTAAGTTTACGCCGATGAGGGGGTTCCAAGTTACTCATTTTAGCATTGATTCTCCTATTGTCATAGGTTAACCTGCTTGGGGTTAGGGAGTCAGATAGGGGTATAGATTTTTTTATAGGGGAGCTTTGACGCACTCTTTTGTTGATGGCTGCTTTAGGGCCTACGATGGGGAAGGGGAAATGGATTATCCGCTGGAGGAGATTGTGTTCTTTTTCGAAGGGGCTGTACCCCCATCGAATAACTCTTAACTCTTACACGGATGGGGTTAGGTAGGTGTCCTTGGGGGATGAGTTAAGGGAGAACTTAAATTCATTTGGCAGGTAACCAGCTATCACCCAGCTCGGTTAGCTTTTCACCCCTACCAGTAAGTCATCCCACTCTTTTGCAACAGAGATGGGTTCGCTCAGTTTAGCTGCTTACAGGTAGCTCGCTTGGGTTTCGGGAAGGCAAACTTTTAGTTCACTTTGCTTGGTTGTTCTTGCTAAATCATGATGCAAGAGGTACAAGGGTTGATCTTTACTGTCCTATGCTTGTTGTTTTCATTGTTATTTCACCTTTCCCTTACGGTACGATTAATCTCTATTGCGCCGAAGAGTCTTTTCTATCACCTATACTAGGAAGAATTAGAATGTTTTACTTAGATAGTGTAATGGATTTTTGAAATTAAGAATTGCAAGTAGTTGGGCTAGAGGAAGGGCAAGTCAAGGCGACCTCGTTTATGGTGGTATCTTTCAGGTGTAAGCTGAATGCTTTGAGATTTATAGCTACGCCTTGATAGTCTAAGCGCACCTTCCGGTACGCTTACCTTGTTACGACTTACCTCGTCTTTGGCTTTATAGGAAATATTATTTATTGTTGTCTGCGGCCTATGAAGAGGGTGACGGGCGGTATGTACGTGCCCCAGGGCCGTCTTAAAATAGGCTTGAAAAGTATGGTCCTATTTTACTGCTAAATCCTCCTTCCAAGGACTGGGTTTCACGTCCTTTTTCGTTCTATTCTATATTAGAAAATGTAGCCCATTTCTTCCACCCCATGGGCTATACCTTGACCTGTCTTATTAGCGGGGACTATTGAGCTCACTTTTGGTCTTTCATTTAGGTGGGCTGGCGACGGCGGTATGTAGGCTGTTTGGGCAAGGGGTGGTTGGGTGGATCGTGGATTATCGATTATAGAACAGGCTCCTCTAGGTGGGTTTAGGGCACCGCCAAGTCCTTAGAGTTTTAAGCGTTTGTGCTCGTAGTTCTCAGGCGGATACAGGGGTATATAGGTATCTGGATTAAGGGCCAGGCATAGTGGGGTATCTAATCCCAGTTTGTACCCTGGCTTTCGTGGGCTTAAATTAATCATGTAGCTAAGATGGGTTGGGGGGGCCTTAAGTGGATCATGGGCTTATGACAGCTTAGTTACATTTTGATCTTAGTCGTTGGAGATAACATATGGCCACTCTTTACGCCGGGTGACTATTGATTTGGGTTTCTTGTATGACCGCGGTGGCTGGCACAAGATTTACCAACCCTAAGATTGCTATGGCTAAGTCAAGTTTACACTTATTGCTTAAGGTTAATTACTGCTGAATACCCGTGGGGGTGTGGCTTTGGCAAGGTGTCTTGGGCTACGCTTGGGTGGGCCTGATACCTGCTCCTTTTGCTTGTTTAAAGTTATAAGGGCATTTTCACTGGAGTGCAGATACTTGCATGTATATATCTAGCAAGAATCAACAGTAAGGTTAGGACTAAGTCTTTTGCCCACAGGTATTGTAGGTACCGTCTTGGCATCTTCAGTGCCATGCTTTGGGGTAAGCTATGGGGG